GCATAAGGTAAAATTTCCATTTATGTATTAAAAAAGGTGTTCCTTTTAAAGACAGAATAGATTTTCCTTTATACCTAACAGAATGCGGGGAAGGTTCTTTGAAAAGCCATAAGATAACGTCAAAATCCTTAGTAAAAAGTTTGACTAAATATTCGAATTTTCCATAGAAATAAATGCGTTCAAGAAGGACTCTATACGATGTGGATTGTAAATGAGAGGATTGGCTGCAAAGAAAAAAGAAAATGGATTCATATTCACATACATGGCAATTATATAAAAATAAGAATAATCTTTTATTCCTTTTAAAAAAAATAGAAATAGATTTTTTTGGAATAAAAAAACTATTCCAATTATAATACTCATAAAGAAAAAATTGTAATAAATGCAAACACGAGGCATCTTTTACCCAATACCGAAGTGTATGAACCAAGATTTCTAGATGGGCGGGGTAAGGTATTAATATATCTAACACATAACTTAAATGGACAATTTTGTCCTCTAAAAAAGGAAATATTGAATGAATTGATCGCAAATTATAAGATTTTATTTTTTTTTTTCTTTGTAGCGAAGCGATTAATAGTAGAGAAAATGGAATTTCTACAATGACTACAAATCCTTCTGATATCATTTGCGAATAAACATTGTGTTTGTGACCCAAAAAGTTATTTTGCTTAGAAGCATTAGCCAAGAAAAGCAAATTATTTTGTTGATAATACATTCGAGTAATTAAACGTTTCACAATTAGTAAACTATATTTCCTATCACCTGACGTTTCCAATAAAATCGATTTATTTAAACCATATGCAAACGAAAAAAGATATTCCTGAAAGATAAGTGGATAGAAAAAGATGTGTTGACAAGAACTTTCTCGTTCTAGATATCCTTGAAATTCTTGCATTTCAAATAAAAATCAGACCTAAAATTCAAAGTAAAAAATAGAAGTTTTCTTGAGTTATCAAATGATACATAGTGCGAGACAGTCAAAACAAGGTTTTTTTAATAGCTACCTCGAAATAGTTAAATTCATCAGCGGACTCTTTCTTTTTTTCCATCTAATTCATTTTTTTTTTTATTAACAATACGATGGTTCGAAATCCTTTATTTTTGCAATCCGATCGCTCTTTTGATTTTGGAAAAAGTATCTTTATCAATATACTGTTTCTTCTACACATTAATTTCCATCTCCATATAGAGAGTCTAATAGTTAGGATTCGCTAAAAAAGATAATCCACACAAGGGAGAATCTTTTACCGTATTAGGCACTAAGTTTTTTTAACGTCTAATTAGATCGAGTAATAATTCAAATTACGAAGATAAGCTCGTTGCTCATTTTTTCCACAAAATTGGAACCCAGAAGGATAGGGTTCGATCCATTTATTCAATCGACCCAACTTTGAATTCATTGCATTTTCTTTCAAGAATTCAAACTTTGTATCGGTTTGATAAAAATGAAATATTCTCTATTGATACGACATGCTCTTTTTTCCATTCATTTCCTTTCAGGATCAGTCGTGGTCGTATAAACTCTACCGATGTTGTAGACGAATCTCTTGCTTCATCTAAATATGTAAAAGATCTGAGCCGCACTTAAAAGCCGAGTACTCTACCGTTGAGTTAGCAACCCCCGTAATAGCTATGTTATGTAGATATAATCTAGGTCAACAAATTTTATATCGGAACAAATTCAACCAACGAATCCTTGACTAAAAATATTGAGCCGAAGACAAGAAAAACTATTTAAATTTTTATTTCATAAATAATTGATAATTGAATTATATTTGTTGAATACATTCTTGTCAATATGAAGATAAATAGAATCGAAATTGTGAAACCGAAATCAAATTATAAAATAAAGTTTGTGTTGAATTAGCACTACATAAAACGAAAGTTTTACTAAATTAAAACTTCATTATCTTTCGTTTTTATATTGAAAAAATTTTTTATTAATTGAACTTCGTTTAATTAAATTTTAATTTGAAATTCTTTAAAAATCTCTGCCCTATTTAAAATATCATAAACAGTTTCTGTAGGTTGAGCGCCTTTTTGAATAAAATCTAGAATAACAGGAACATTTAAATAAATTTGATTTTTTATCGGATCATAAAAACCCACTTTCTGCAGATCTCTTCCCTCTCTTCGGGATCGAACATCAATTGCAACGATTCGATAGACGGCTCATTGGGATAGATTTAACCCCCCTTGGAAACGTATAGGAAGTTTTCTCCTCGTACGGCTCGAGAAAAATGTTTTTAAAGTAATGACGAATCAAATATAAAATAAGTCCATAAAATCTTCAAATGAAAATGAATTAAACCCCTTGCTTTCCTCAAAAAAATCATTTCATTTGTATACTCATAACTCAAGTTGAATAACTTAAAAAAAATTCAACAGAAAAAATCTTTTACCTTACCATTTATCAATTATTGAGCAGTCTCAAATACCCTTTGTTGGGTCTTAGCAACAATTAAAATATAGTAAATAGTCAAAGGGTATTTCCTTGTTCCGGAAGCCTTTATCTTATTTTTGAATCATTGGGTTTAGACATTACTTCGTTGATTTTTAATCCTTTCAGGCAGCAACATACCTTTTAGTGTTATTTCTCTCAAAGAATCTACTCATACCAACGCCGGATTTCCGCACGATTAAATATATTATATTGATTGAAAAGTTTTACAATTTGATTTCTCTGTCAAAGATAACTGACGAAGTTATTCTTTTGATTGACACTAACCCTAGACTCTTCTCCCTTGAAAAATAGCTCAATACTTTCTACTCGAGCTCCATCATATTTCCTCACACCCCAAGAACGAGTGGAATAGAGCAAAAGATGTCGAGTTAAGAGCACCCCTTATTCTAGAATGATGGATATGAGAATCCACAACAGATCATGTCCTTCAAGTCGCACGTTGCTTTTTACCACATCGTTTCAAACGAAGTTTTACCATAACATTCCTCCAAATTGGAACCGGTCTGCGGTTGATTCAATTATCAAATCATGAATAGTCATTGGTTCGGTTAAGACAGTTGTTATTGTTATATAGAATATTAGAATATAGAAAATTACATAGATTAGATATGTAATATATCTTTTTTTCTAATTCTTAATTAACCGTTTTTTATATATTTATATAAATTAAATAAATTACAACATCTCTAAGAGAGAGAAATCCATCTTTGTTTTCGAGCTCAACCTGTAAGTTTATTAACTATAATTTTATATGCTCTGGGACGAAAGGATTCGAACCTCCGAATAGCGGGACCAAAACCCGATGCCTTACCACTTGGCCACGCCCCACGTTGATTTCTATTACACTAATATTGTTCTTGATTATTCGTCAATTCTCGCCCAACTATCTAAAGAATAAATTAGATTCTGTTGTTTAGTATCCAATAGATGTAGACATAGAAAAAATTAAATTATTGATCATTCTCGATAATTCCATTAAGATATTATATGAAAGTAGAATTTATTCTATTCTCCATTGAGAATGGAAGGTTCTTTGATTGAGTGAATAAGTTCAAAAAAACGAAGGATTTTTTCTTTCTGTCAATAATTCAATCAAAATGCAATTAAAAAAAAAACAAAATGTCTATTATGCTTAATATCTTTAGTTTTATCGGTCTTAATTCTGTTCTTTATTCAAGTAGTGGTTTCTTTGCGAAATTACCGGAGGCCTATGCTTTTTTGAGTCCAATCGTTGATTTTATGCCAGTCATACCTCTCTTTTTTTTTCTCTTAGCCTTTGTTTGGCAAGCTGCTGTAAGTTTTCGATAAGATCTTTCATCTTATGCTATAAAAATGAATTCTTTTTTTCGAAAAAGAGGATTCTAATATTCTAATACTAAATACTTACCAAGATCAAAAATATTACAGTATGAACCTTTAAAATTCAAATATCAAAATTCTTGGATAGCCACAACCCAGATTATTTATTAATCTCCTTTTCCATCCTAAAAAATAATAGATAAGATAATAATAACTTAAATTTGTATTTATTATCTCCATTCCAAATAAAAAGTCGATTTTAGAAGTTTCAAAAATTGGGGCGTCAAATCAAATAAAAAAATATAGGATATGCGGGATAACAATAGAGAATCTATTCTCTTAAAAAACAAAATTGGAGATTTGTAATGCTTACTCTCAAACTCTTTGTTTACACAGTAGTGATATTCTTTGTTTCTCTCTTTATTTTCGGATTCCTATCTAATGATCCAGGGCGTAATCCTGGACGCGAAGATTAAAAATAACGGTTTTTTTACTGTACTTGTTCATCTCTTTTTTTTCGAATTATAGATTTTTTAATTTTATAAAAAAGCGAATTCTAATTACCAAAAAAATTCGAAAGAAAAATAAATTAAACATCATAGAATATTAAAATTTAATAATCAATGGAACACGGAAAGAGAGGGATTCGAACCCTCGGTACGAATAACTCGTACAACGGATTAGCAATCCGACACTTTCGTCCACTCAGCCATCTCTCCCCCTCGAAAATATTTAAATAAAAAGATTATTTAATTATATTAAAAAATATGTAATAAAAAAAGTCAAATTAAGATTAAGAATTATTTAGATTAGAAATAAAATTCTAGAGAACAACATAACTTTATCGGAATCTCACTTTTTTAATCCTACTACAGAAAAGCCAATACTATCAATTTCATGATTCTGTTGATTACATTTCGGTATTCGACAAAAGTGATAATTTGATACAATAATCGAACTGTAGCGGGTATAGTTTAGTGGTAAAAGTGTGATTCGTTCTATTATAACCCTTTAATAGTTAAGGGGTCTCCCGATTTGATTACTATTCAGATCATAAACTTTATTTCTAAAAAGGAATAAATCTCTTACCTTCAATGACAACTTTGAAGACAATTATACATTCTCGTAATTTGTATCCAAAGGTCAATTTAAAATGACAATTTTGGATTATGAAATTACGAAACATGAATTTTTTGTAATTGCACGACTATTTCAAATTGAACAATTAAGTATA